CCTTGAAAATCCATAGAGTCTTCTGACAAAAAATTCGGCACACTCCAAGATGTTCGATTTTTACATAAAAATGTATTCGCTCAAGAAGGACTCCAGAGGATATTAATCGTAAAAAAGAAGATTGTTTACAAGGAAACACTAATAGAAATTCATATTCATATATATATAAATTATATAAGAAACAAAATAGTCTTTTATTGTCTTTTGAAAATACGTAAATAGATTTATTCGGAATAATGAGATTATTCCAATTATAATATTCGTGGAGAAGGAACTGCAATAAATGTAAAGAGAGAACATCCTGGATCCAGGATTGAAGCATTTGGACCAAGATTTCCATATGGGCGGGATAGGGTATTAGTATATCGGACAGATAATTTAAATGCAATAATTTATCCTCTAAAAAAGGAAATATTGAATGACTAGATTGTAAATTGTGAGATTTTGGTATTTCTTTTTCTTCAAGGGAAGATATTAACTGCAGCGAAAATGGAATTTCTACAATGACTGCAAAACCTTCAGATAGAATCTGAGAAAAAAAATGAAAATAAAAATAATTGTTATGCCCAACAAATATATTTTGGTAAATATCATTAACCGAATAAATCCAATAATTTTTTTGATACATTCGAATAATTAAACGTTTCACAAGTACTGAACTAAATTTATTGTCATAACCCAAGGAGTTTTGGGGTTCATAAAAAATCGAACCATTTAACCCATGATCATAAGCAAATGCGTAAATATATTCTTGAAAGAGAAGTGGATATAGAAACTGTTGTTGCCGAGATCTATATTTTTCTAAATATCCTTGTAATTCTTCCATTTATATTTCCACGTGAAGCAGAGGTAGAAGGAACTTATTGAGTTATAAAATAACTGATACATAGTGCAATATGGTCAAAACAGAGTATTATGCATAATAAAGGATATTATGCATATATATATAATAGTAATAAAAAAGGATACCCTGTAAAGGAAAGAGGGAGTCCAATCAACAGGTTTTTTTACTCCCTTTTTTCTATCAAAAATGGTTTATCTTCGTTATAATTACAAGAGGATAATGACCCTTTTATTTTTGCAACCTGATTGCTCTTTTGATTTTGGAATTAATTATCTTTATCAGTATACTGTTTCTTTTACACATTCGTCTCTAACCCATAATAATGAATATTTAGGATCCATAAAAAAAAAGAATCAATGGTCTCCTAACGGGAGACCCCATCCTTTCCCGTACCTGGCACTAATCCATTTTTAACGTCTAACTAGATCGGGTAATCATTTAATTCAAATTAAGAACATAAGCTCGTTTCTTTTTGGTTTATAAGAATTGGAATTGGAGCCATGAAGCTCTATCCATTTATTCACTAGACCAAACTATAAATTTAAATTTGTTTTGTCCACTTCCCTACAAAAAAATTGTAAGAATGTGAGTAAGGAGAAGTTCTTAATTTGACTTTCATTTCAATTTTCATTTTTTTTTTCAATTATAATAAAATAAAATAAGAAATTTCGTATTTTATTATATTACGTATTACGACATGCTACTTTTTCCATTCATTACCTTTGAGGATCAGTCGTGGTCTTATAGACTCTACCAATAGTCTGGACGAATTTATTGCTTCATCCAAATGTGTAAAAGATCATAGTCGCACTTAAAAGCCGAGTACTCTACCGTTGAGTTAGCAACCCAACCCTTCAAAACAAAAGTTGGATATGTAGATACGATCGAAATAAAAAACCAATTGAATTAGACTGCACGACCCCATCAAAACATTGTAATCTTTCTTGTTGATTTATTGATCAATTATCAATTAGAAAATAAATAAAAAAAAAATGTATAGATTATAGTAAAAGCACAAAATTCCTAATAGAAATGCCAAAATTCCGACGGACCAACTATTTATTTATACATTTTTTTTATTTAACCCAAGTTAAGGAACAAAAAAACATCTTCTATGACAGTAAACCCGGCAATACAAAACAAACCCGTCATTTCACTGAAGTGAATTGAAAACCAAATCCCATAATACAATATAGGATAGAATCGGGATAAAGAGATTTCTTTATCTACGATCAATTATATTTGTTCAATATAACATTGTCAATATCAATATAAATATGAATAGAATGGTGATAAAACGAATAAAAAACTGAAGTAAATCAAATAAAGATTTGTGTTGGATTGGCACAAACAAAAAAAAATATAAATAAATCAGAAATTTTTATAAAATAAGGAAGAGATAAAGACAGACAGGTTTATTCAATCAATAAAGGATAAACAAGATTAATTCCTTGTTTGTTGCTAGATTCCTATAACAAGGGGAAGTACATTTTAGTATGAATAGAGCAGGAAAAGAACAAATTATAGATAATAAATTGTAAGTAAATAATTACACTATATATATATAGTTATTTCTTCCTTCCCCCCTTTTTTTTCTTTATTTTGGTCTTTTTTCTTTTAATTAACTTTTCATTTTAACTAATTAACTTTAAACCGAACTCGAAATTTTTTCTTTAAATAAATCTGCTTTCCTAAAAATGTCATAAACAGTTCCTGTTGGTTGAGCACCTTTTTCAAGGAAATATAGAATAGCAGGAACGTTTGAATAAGTTTGATTATTTATCGGATCATAAAAACCCACTTTTCGAAGATCTCTCCCTTCTCTTCGGGATCGAACATCAATTGCAACGATTCGATAGATGGCTCATTGGGATAGATGCACATAAACAATCTCCCCCAGAAACGTATAAGAGGTTTTATCCTCATACGGCTCGAACTCGAGAAAAAAAAAAGATTGCATTCGTACTCATAACTCAAGTTGGGTAATTCTGACATAGTCCCAGGGGAATCCTTAGACATTTATTGAGCCGTCTCTAACCTCTTTTGTTTGTCTCATCTCGAGTCAATTATTCTGATCCCTTTCTTGAGACAATTGAAAATAGTGTTTCCTTGTTCCGGAATCCTTTATCTTTCCTTTGTAAAATCATTGGATTTAGACATTACTTCGGTGATCCTTACTCCTTTTCAAAAGGGCAGCAACATACCTTTTGTTTTTTGTTATTTTCTTCTATATAAATATTAATGGAATACCCATAGAAATAGAATACGAAGAATTTAGATACACTTTTTTATCAAAAAAAACTTTTTTTTTACTTGTTTCAAATTGAAACCTTTCCATTTTTTTTATATTGATATTGATAATATATTTACAAAGTTGGTCTAACTTATTGATTGATTAGCACTAACCCTAGATTCTTCCCCTTGATAAATAAATCAATCTTTTCTACTCGAGCTCCATCACGTACTATCAATCTAATTTGTCTTAGATTCCTAATGGAACAGAACAAATTATGTCGAGACAAGAGCATCTTCATTTTTATGGAAAATGGTGGATGTAAAAATCCACAGCTGATCATGTCCTTCAAGTCGCACGTTGCTTTCTACCACATCGTTTCAAACGAAGTTTTACCATAACATTCCTATAATATGAAAATAAAATTCAATTGAATTTCAAACCACGATGAAATATGTGAAATATATTTCATATTAAATATATTTAATTTAATATGTGTAATCATGAATAATCATTGGCTCAACAAGCAGTATATAATAGTCCATACTTTCTACCTATAGATAGAAAAAGAAAAGTATTATATATATATTTTGCGGATCTGGGATAAGGATAAAGTTCAGTAAGGATCCAATTTATTTACCTCGATATTCTATCATATGAATAAAACATATTTATAAAAAAAAAAACGTTTGCTAAAGACTCATTTACATCTCCAACAGATTGTTCCGGATGGTCAATCATGAAGGATATATAATATAACAAAAAAAACCATAAAACTCAAATTTATTAATTTTTAATTTTAATTTAATATGTTTAGTTTATAAAACTGGAGCAAAATCCATTATTAATCAAATAAACTCGTCCAATGACCCCCCAAAAAAAGGTCGTAAATTTCTGGAAACTATTGATTTATCATACTTTTTCAAGTACCAACCAAGAGTTCATAAAAAAATATTTAATATAATATTTAAAAATAATATTTAAAAATAAAAATATTATTAAACATATTACAATTATATAAAATAAATTATTATATATATATATTATGAGTATAGGACTTTAATTATGAGTATAGGACTTGACCTTGTTTATTTTATTGATATGATCATATGGATTTTTTATGGTTATATGGTATACGGATTTTTTTGTATTTTGTTTTAGTTCGACAATTTTTCCATCAATTTCATAAAAAAGTTCAAGTACAAGTATATTTCATATACTAATTTCCTCCAATCCTTACCTTACATTACATGGATTTACAAACATGTATTTCCAATAATTTTTATTTGAGGAATCTAAGCTAAGATATAAGATAGAAAGAAATGGAATTCTGACAATTCTCCTATTTTGTTACCATACCACAGCTTTAGAGGTTTTCTAAGACTGATGATGAAACTGATGAAATTAGTAACAAAAACTCACTACTCTTTACTATCATCTCCACATAGAAAAATGTGGATACCTATTTTTTACTTTAGGCTTTTTGTGGAAAGGAAGAAGGATGCCTTTGTTTCACGCTGAAATTCAGAATGCATCATGTGATAATTCACATTTGATGAATATAACATAGTACGAGCATATTCTGAATGTGAATGATAAACCAAAAAATAATTTTTATTTTAAATGAAAAAAAAAATACATTCTAAGAATTCAGAACAACTTTTTGTTCTCTTAAATATTTTTTTGTTTTATGTGGGATTTTTATGTGGGATACAGTATGATCCTATCTTATGTTTCTGATAGATGGGATCTGGGACGGAAGGATTCGAACCTCCGAGTAACGGGACCAAAACCCGCTGCCTTACCGCTTGGCCACGCCCCATTTTTATCCTTTGGCACTAGTAAAGACTAGTAGTCTTATTAGTTATTGGTCAATCCCCACCAAAAAAAAATACCAAAAATTACATAATACGTAATCGTAATATATAATAAATACATATGAAATATATATATATAGCATATTTTTGTTGCTAGGATTTAAGACATATAAATTATATATAAAATGTCAAAAATTCATTGATCATTACATAGAATTCAATTAAGATAATGTATGAAAGTAGAATTCCTTGTATTCTCATTTGAGAATGGTTAGGAAAAATTTTAGACTTGATTTTTGAGAGTTAAAAAAAAAAGAAGGATTTTTGGACTTGTATTTTTGATTTTTCCCTTATCTTATAAAAATAATTCAATCAAAATAAAATTATCTAATACACAAGAACGAAATGTTTGTTATGCTTAATATCTTTAGCTTAATCTGTATCTGTCTTAATTCTGTCCTTTATTCGAACAGTTTTTTCTTTGCCAAATTGCCCGAAGCTTATGCAGTTTTCAATCCAATCGTAGATGTTATGCCTGTTATACCTCTTTTCTTTTTTCTATTAGCCTTTGTTTGGCAAGCTGCTGTAAGTTTTCGATGAAATTTTGAATACTTTGCCAAATAGACTCATTTTGCCAAATCGATTCATGATTTATTCGATAATAAAATTCGAAAAATGAATAAGATCGACTAAGTATTACATTATTTATTATTATAAACCCTCGATTCCAAAATTTCAATTATTGTATTTATTGTATATATTAATATTAAATAGTATATATTAAGATTAAATAACCGCAAAGATGAATTTGGACCAGCTTATTTACTCGTTCTAACCTTTCAGTGAGCAAAGAGTTTACTAGGTCTAGGTCCCGTACAATACCTAATTGCCGATATGACAAGAAGTTTTTTGTAAGTTTTAAGTAAGGAAGAAAAATCTTATTACATACAATACAAAGAAATTCGTAAAAATAAATGACTTTCTTTTCAAAAATTTAATTTTTTTGTGGGGGGTCGTGTAATGTAAAATTAAACAAACAAATTAAACAAAATAGTACATGTGTTGAAAAGAAAAAATAGGTAATCTATTCCCTTTTTCGAAAATAATCTTATTTTGGAGGTTGTGTAATGCTTACTCTTAAACTCTTTGTTTACACAGTAGTGATATTCTTTGTTTCTCTCTTCATCTTCGGATTCTTATCTAATGATCCAGGACGTAATCCTAGACGTGAGGAATAATTTTTTTTTTTTCTAAACTTTTCTTATTATTTTATCTATTCTATAAATTTACCTATGATAAAATCAAGTAATTTCAATTCCTTTCCTTTTTAAAGTTCGAAATCGAAAGTATCAAGCGGGTCGAGTAATCAGAGCGAGCGGAGAAAGAGGGATTCGAACCCTCGGTACGAATAATTCGTACAACGGATTAGCAATCCGACGCTTTAGTCCACTCAGCCATCTCTCCAAATGGAAAAGAAAATCGAAATAATTTAAAGAAATTACGGAGAATTCAATATTTTATTTGAATATTTCATATATTATGAATTAATAATTATTACATATTACATAATATACATATATGCATATGTATTAATATTAAATATAATTTATTACTATGTATATAGTAATAAATTATAAGTAATAAATTATATATTAATAATTAATTTATTTAATTAATTTAGTATATAATTTTAGTATATAATTAATAAATTAATCAAAACAAAAACGAAAAATAAGTTAAAATGAAAATAAATATATTAACATAATTATTTTTCTAGTATTCAATATTGCTATATTACATAATATATATTACATGTTAATATAGTATATTAATTATAGTAGTAATATACTAAACATAGTAATAATATTTTTAAATTAAATTAAATGCAATTATGAAATTGAATATTAGGAATTTCTAGGAATTTCCTATTTTTCATTAATATAAAATAAGTAAGTTCAGAGTAAATAAAGAACGAATTTGATCAGGAATTACATTTAGATAATGATTCGAAACAAGTATCTACAATACAATAGAAAGAATACCTTACTTCTTTGATTTTGTACGAAAGATTTATTCCCCCGGCCTGGGCCTGGTCTTAGTTAAGTACTGGCCAGGCCAGTACCTCTTTTTGTCTAGCTTCAATGACCCCTTCAATCCGAAAATACTAGCAATCCAACAAAACAAAGATCAAAGATATATATAGTCTTATTGAAATTTATGTATGTTATTTACAAAATTAGAAAATATGAAATGTGCCCTTTACCCTTTTAAGTCCCTGGCTAGCAGGACTAAATATGCGTCAACACCATAATTTGGATCCTATCTTGATTGTGTCTCACTCCTTTGTTCGACAAATAGTCCATTTATATACAATAATGTATATGTAGCGGGTATAGTTTAGTGGTAAAAGTGTGATTCGTTCTATTAAAAACTTAAATAGTTAAGGGAAAGGGTATCTCATTTTCATACTCCGATCAAAAACTTTATTTCTTAAAAAGGTTTAATCCTTTACCTCTCAATAGCATATTTGAGGAAGAACATACATTCTCACGATTTGTATCCAAAGTCCTATTAGAAATCCATTTTTTTTTAATAAAAAAAATGGA